TCTTTTCTAAAGTTTTTCTACAAAAAAATCCAATGGATTTCAAATTTATGCAAAATTCTTTTCCATTTCGAGAATGTCTAATATATGTTTTACGTCTTCTATGCGAAAATATTTCATTTTCATAAGTTCGTCTGGACTATTATTCAAAAGGTCAAATAATGTATGTATATTGGACCTTTTGAGGCAATTATAGATCCTAGGAGGCAATTCTAATTGGTCAATAAAAATATATTTGAATGCTATTTCTTTTTTCTTTTTCCTTAGTTTAGCCAATTTATCATGAAAAGTAAAAAGGGGTAAAGTAACTTTTTGTTTATTGTTTTTTAAATGGAAGTTTTCTTCTTCCGCATGTAAAAAGGGAATAAATAAATCAATCAAATTCCGAGAGGCTTCATGAAGTGCTTCTTTAGGCGTTAAACTTCCATTGGTCCATATTTCGAGAAAAAGTATCTCTTGTTTTTCATTCCCATTTACATAAGAATGAATACTATGATTCGCATTTCGAACAGGCATGAATATAGCATCTACAGGATAACTTACGTCTTGAAAATTATTTGGCGTTTGTATACGATATCCGCGATTCCTCTCGATCTTTAATTCAATACACAAATTAATTGGCTCCGTTAGGTTAGCTATATGCTGTGTATTATCAACGATTTCCACAGAAGGTGGTAAGATGATGTCTTGAGCAGTTACGCATCCAGGACCCTTGACACAAATAGACGCATCACGAGTTCCATACAGATTACTTCTCAATACAATTTCTTTCAAATTCATTAAAATTTCATGTACTGATTCTTGAATACCGACTATGGTAGAGTATTCATGTGGTATTTTTTCAGATTTTGCACGTGTGATACATGTTCCCTCTATTTCTCCAAGCAAAGCTTTTCGCATCGCAATGCCTATAGTATCGGCTTGACCCTTCATAAGTGGAGACAGAATAAAGCGGCCATAATAAAGACGCTTACTGTCTGCTCTTGATTCAACACACTTCCACTTTAGTGTCCGAGTCGATACTCTTATTTTCTCTCGAACCATAGTAATATTTTTTGATCAAATCATTGAATTATTTATTTCTCTTGAAATTTCTCTTCAATGTTTATTTTTACACACGTCGTTTTTTAGGGGGCCTACAGCCATTATGTGGCATAGGGGTTACATCCCGTATGAAACTTAAGAGTATACCGCTTCTACGAATAGCTCTTAATGCTGCATCTCTTCCGAGACCAGGGCCCTTTATCATGACTTCTGCTCGTTGCATACCCTGATCCATTACTGCCCGAATAGCATTTCCTGCTGCGGTTTGAGCGGCAAATGGTGTCCCTCTTCTTGTACCTTTGAATCCACAAGTACCGGCGGAGGACCAAGAAATTACCCGACCCCGTACATCTGTAACAGTCACAATTGTATTGTTGAAACTTGCTTGAACATGAATAACGCCCTTTGGTATTCTACGCGTACTTTTACGTGAGCTAATACGTCCATTTCTACGTGAACCGATTCTTGGTATGGGTTTTGCCATATTTTATCATCTCATAAATCTAAGTCAGAGATATATGGATATATCCATTTCATGTCAAAACGGATCCTTTATTTATTTTGATGTGTATATCGTGGGTGACCTTTAGGGGTCCTTTTTTTCTAAAGATTATCCTTGTCTTTGTTTATGTCTCGGATTGGAACAAATTACCATAATTCGTCTCCGCCTCCGGATTAGTCGACATTTTTCACAAATTTTCCGAATGGAGGCCCTTATTTTCATATTTGTCATTCCTTACCTTAATTCCGAATCTACTTATTGGAAGAAAATAAGTTTCTTGAAATTTTCTATTTCGAATTGTATCCCTACAAAAAGAGAATATTGCAAGTGAAAAGACTACTTCACCTAATCATTCGAATCTTTGTTTCGTAGTCTCTAAATTATACGCCCTCTGGTTCTGGTTGAATCGTAACAACTTACTGCAATTTTGACTCTATATGACCTAGTATATGTATAAAACTATGTCGAATCCTTCCCGAAACGTAACCTAGAATTTGATCCTCATTATCTAAACAAACCCCAAATATACCATTGGGAAGTGATTCAGTAATTAAACCTTCATAAATCCCTTTTTTGTTCTTTCATTCCAGATGAAACCCCTTTCAAAGTATCAATTAATGAAGGAGGAGTGGTATTAGAAACCCACCTCTTCTCTTTTTTTTTTTAGAAATAGGGAAGTTCTGTGTATAATTCGAATATTATAAAGATTACCATATATAACACAAAATTTCTCCGCCGATTTCCTGTAGTCGAGCTTCTCGGTCTGTCATTATACCCCGAGAAGTAGAAAGAATTACAATGCCCATTCCGCCTAAAATTCTAGGAATTCGTTGATAGTTAGAATAGATTCGGAGACCTGGTCGACTGATCCGTTTTAAATTTAAAATCGTTTTATATGGTCCTTTCCTATTTCTTCTATGTCGTAGGGTTAAAACCCAAAAATCCTTGTTGCTTTCCCGATGTTTCCTTACGTTTTCAATAAAACCTTCTCGTAAAAGTATTTTAACAATGTTTTCGGTGATGTTAGTAGATGGTATTCGAACCATTCCTTTTCTATTCATGTCAGCATTGCGAATAGAGGTTATTATGTTAGCAATAGTGTCCTTACCCATGATAAACGAAAATTATTGGTTACTTTTAATTTTGATCTAATCAACATGCTTTTTTTATTAAATAGTTATTAATTTTAAAAGGTATATACGTGATACACAATCTACTAATTAATTTAATTCAAATACTATAACTATCTCACGGTCCCATCTTATAATACTTCAGGTGCTAATGAAATTATTTTAGTGAAATTTAACTGTTTCAATTCTCGGGCAATCGCACCAAAAATTCGAGTTCCTTTTGGATTTCCTTCTTGATCAATAACAACCGCAGCATTGTCATCATATCGGATTATCATACCGTTTTCTCGTTTGAGTTCTTTACAAGTACGTACAATTACAGCTCTGATCACTTCTGATCTTTCTAGAGGTGTATTTGGGACGGCTTTCTTGATTACAGCAACAATAACGTCACCAATATGAGCATATCGTCGATTACTAGCCCCTATGATTCGAATACACATCAATTCTCGGGCTCCGCTGTTATCTGCTACATTCAAAAGGGTTTGAGGTTGAATCATATTATTTTGGAATCTTTTCTTTCAATGCAAAGGGCGAAGTAAAAAAAAAAAAGAAATATTGTTTGTCCAAAAAAAAAAAAGAAATCTCCAATTGCAATTGTTTTTTTTTCATCTCAAACAAAGACCGCTTTCCTTTGATTCTACATTTTTATCCCGAAGTAATGAATTGGGTTCGTATAGGCATTTTCGACGCCGCTATTGAAATAGCTTTTCTGGCTATATTTTCTGCTACTCCACCCATTTCATAAAGTATTCTACCTGGTTTAACAACAGCTACCCAATATTCGGGGGATCCTTTCCCTGAACCCATACGTGTTTCTGTGGGTCTTAGTGTAACGGGTTTGTCTGGAAATATACGTACCCATATTTTTCCGCCGCGTCGTGCATTTCGTGTCATTGCCCTTCGTCCCGCTTCGATTTGTCTAGATGTGATCCAAGCGGGTTCAAGTGCCTGAATAGCGTATCTACCGAAGCAAATACGATTGCCTCGATAAGACATCCCTTTCATTCTTCCTCTATGGTGTTTACGAAATCTGGTTCTTTTGGGGTTATAGTTGATGGTTATTTCTCAATTCCATCTCTACTACAGAACCGGACATGAGAGTTTCTTCTCATCCAGCTCCTCGCGAATGAAACGATTCAAAAAATATACATGTATTTACTGAATAATAGATTGAATCGTGGGATTCTTTGAGATTTCATTTAATCAATCTATTAGAAATTTTAGAAATTTGTATATCTTCTTTTGATATAAAACTAAACTGTTTATAGATTCTAGAATAATAGAATAATTTTTTTTTTATTATAATTATAGTTTTCTAAAAAATTATAGATAATAGAATCTCGTTTTGTTATTTTTTCTTTTATTCTAAGGTTATAACAAATCTTTATTTTGTTTTGCCTTTTCTTTTTTTATCTATTATTATACGACCCAAATTTATAAATCTAATAAAATGGAAACGTTCGCGGGCGAATATTTACTCTTTTTATATGTGTTTCGGTTCTCGGGTTAATTAGCCCATGAACCGACCTTTCATAATAAATGGATTGGTCTTGGGTTCCTTCCGCCATCCTACCCAATGAATTATTAGGATTCGTTTTCAATAGAATATTATGTATTCACGGGTTCCCTCGTTCCCATCGCCTCTCGATTAATGGTTAGGTCTTAATTCTACAATGGAGCCATTTGTTCTTGAGTCAATCTTCTCAGTCTTTATTGTCTCGGGGCTCTTGGCTTTGTTGTTCTATGAACAGATTCATTTAATTATGAATCCATCAGTCTTAATGCTTTATTACACTACCTTTTATGAGATGACCCATAGACCTTACATATTACATATTGGAATCATATATCATTCATATTATTTTTCTCTCTTTCTTTCACCCTTCCATTTATCCGCATACTTTTATTGCTTCACAACTCATAATCGGATTGTTTTTTTTTTTTTTATGCAAAACAAATTTCAGTTGCTACAATGATATGACCAATATAACATATCTTGCCTGGTTGGTTTTTTAGATCCAGATAATGCGAAGCGATGAGTTGGTTATTAGTTTTATAATTATTAGTTCAGATTATGTATGGGCTGATCTTTCTTTTTGGTTTTAATCCTAACCTTAAAAAAACCGACGAGTCGCACACTAAGCATAGCAATTATCTCAAATGATTAATTTCATTTTTATTTAACCTTATAGAATTGCTCATTTTTTATTTAAACGAAAAAGACTGATTTGTGATTTCTTGGTCTATCATTGACTAAAACGTAAACTCAAGTTGAGTAAGGGCTTATTATTGCTCGTCTACAAATATCCAAATTTTTATGCCTA